ATCATTGAAAAAGTCTTTTCATTTTTTAGTTTAGCCCGTGTGTGTCTGAAGATAATTAGTTCACTTAGGGAATTGGGGAAATATACAACTATGCCATATACGATCTAGAGTAATAGCAAAAAAAAGTACGTTGATATTCAAAAGGAAAGAAATATAAAGGACCTTTTTCCTCAAATTGATTTTCCTTCACGTAATATCATACTTCTTATCAATGAATATTTGCTTTATCTTTCTATTGGTTAGCCCATCTCATTATTATTATTAACTCCTTATCCTTATTCAAAATGAAAACAATTTGAATAATAATTCTTCCCAAGAAGTATTGTGGTATATGTTTACGACGCGTGATTCAATGAAATAAACCGAACGGGGGAATCATTTCCCCGTTCAGTTTATTTCATTGAAGGATTGACCAAAATCGAAAAAAAAAATTCCATATGTATATGCAAAGAAACGTCATTACTTGACTGATCTAAGTTTATGTTTATGGAATTTTTTTTATTTATACATCTGGTAATGATTCGGTCTAAAAAAGGAATCCATTTAGAAAGGACGAAAATGGTTTCTTTAAGGGGATTCATAACAAAAATGAGCTGGGTAGGAGAGGGGGTCGTCGAACTAGGTATATATAATTGAATGACTATGAAGCCAACCCTTTTAGAGGTTTCAACGCTTGATTCTCAAATACGGTTGAGTCTAAGATGAATAGTTGGTTTACGTTATAGAATAAAGACATGTATATGTGATATTAGACTAGTATCTCTTATATTTCTATTTCATTTGACCTACTACTGAAATTTGTAATTTCAATCGGGATTCCAATACAATAGAAGTCCTTCCGTCTCGTTGTGACTGTGAATTGAATGAATAAATGGATGAAATCCAGAAAAATTCCAAATAAAAGTTCGAATTCAGAAATGGAAGAACAAAAGTTGTATAGGAGTCACAAGAATTCTGTGGATGGAAACTAAAGATATCGAAGTAGTTCTGGCGATTCAATAAAGAATATTATTACTTGTACTTCAATTACTTCTCAATTCGATGGACTAGCGATGGAATAATGAAGTTTTAATTCATTGATTGTATCATTAACGATTTCTTTTTTTGTTACGAGGAACTTATCATGAATCCAATCATTTCTGCCGCTTCCGTTATTGCTGCTGGGTTGGCCGTAGGACTTGCTTCTATTGGACCTGGAGTTGGTCAAGGGACTGCTGCGGGTCAAGCTGTAGAGGGTATCGCGAGACAGCCTGAGGCAGAGGGAAAAATACGAGGCACTCTATTGCTTAGTCTAGCTTTTATGGAAGCTTTAACAATTTATGGATTGGTTGTGGCATTAGCACTTTTATTTGCGAATCCTTTTGTTTAATCTTATCTTATAATTGAATCTTATCTTATAAATAGGATAAAACCTTGTTTTTTGCTTTTTCAAATTCTATCAAGATTTCCTCCCTACGATTACTTTTTCGTTGAGAAAATAACCTACGGGAAGGGCCGATGAAGAATTAGCATACTGACTCGCTTTCATCCTTTCAGTTCGTAGACCAAGGGAACTTTTTTAAGTGAGTCTTAGTATCTCCATAATCCAAAAAGGGGGCGGTTCAGAATTGAGAACTAACTCAAAGATTTTTTGACTCGATTTCAGAAAAAAAAAAAAGAGAGTAAATAAAAAGCGAGGTGAAGTGATACAAAAATAACTCTGTTCGGTTTTTTAGTCGATCTATAAGAGGAGAGCATATGAAAAACGTAACCGATTCTTTCCTTTCTTTGGGCCACTGGCCGTCTGCTGGGAGTTTCGGGTTTAATACCGATATTTTTGCAACAAATCTAATAAATCTAAGTGTAGTGCTTGGTGTATTGATCTTTTTTGGAAAGGGAGTATGTGCGAGTTGTTTATTTCAATAATAGGCTGGACCAACCAGCTGTATCCTTTAGTTTTCAGTTTTCCTTAGAACTAGGAGAGAGGGGTGCATGATCTCGCGAATTACTTCTGAATCAATTAATAAATTCTCTGTAAGAACCATAGCATTTCGTGATTTATTGGTAAATCTACTTCGATTCTCTCTCAACCAATAATGTGGGACTATTAACATGGTTAAAGCAAACCGTTTGAAGTCAAGACACTGCATGGTACTCTTTCTATCACTATGTTAATTATAGAGATATTTTCAAAATGAATATTGTGTCGATATAGGATACTCATATTGATAAAATGTTTTGAACTGTTTATTGTAAAAACGGGCATTTTCACCTTTTTATCCAATGCTTAATTGACGACCTGTGTCTTAAGTCAGAAGATTTTTTGAAAAAAAAAGAAACAACTTTGCTGACAATTCCATATTTTTTTATTTTGTCAGAAGAGTCCTCCGAATTTTTTCGGCTTGCATAAGTTTCCATATCTTTTTGGAATATGAACAAAGAAGAGAGGATAAGCTCATTATATTCCTAAAAAACACAAAAAAAAGTATGAGAATTTCTCTTTTAAGTAATTGAGCGTGAG